TTAAACCACCCATAAAAACCATATTTTGACTCTTATCAGGAGAATAACCAACAATAGCTTCCATTGAATGAATAATAGATCCAGATCCTAAAAATAACAATGCTTTTGAATAGGCATGAGTAATCAAATGAAATAAAGCAGTTCGATAAGATCCCATACCTAGAGCTAACATCATATAACCTAGTTGAGACATTGTAGAATAGGCTAAACTTCTCTTAATATCTTTTTGAGCAAGAGCTAAAGTAGCCCCTAATAGTACTGTTATTATACCTATCAAAGCTATTAGGTTCATTATGTAAGGTATGACTACAAAAAGAGGAAGAAGTCGAGCTACAAGAAAAATTCCCGCAGCTACCATGGTGGCTGCATGTATCAAAGCCGAAATAGGAGTAGGCCCCTCCATGGCATCCGGTAGCCATACATGAAGGGGGAATTGTGCCGATTTAGCAATTGCGCCAGAAAACAATAGGAAGGAACATAAAGTAAGAAATAAAAAATGAACCTCATTTTTATAAATCAAGTTATTGGAGATTTGTTCCAAATCTCGAAATTCGAAACTGCCGGTTATCCAATAAAGCCCTAAAATTCCCAATAATAAACCAAAATCCCCTACACGATTAGTTACAAAGGCTTTTTGACAAGCGTTCGACGCAAGAGGTCGTGTAAACCAAAAACCTATTAATAAATAAGAACACATTCCAACTAATTCCCAAAAGACATAAATTTGTATCAAATTAGAACTGGTAACTAATCCCAACATTGAAGTATTAAAAAAACTCATATAAACAAAAAATCTCAAATAACTTTGATCATGAGACATATAATTATCGCTATAAATAAGAACTATAACTCCAACTGTAGTAATTAATATTAACAAAATTGAAGAAAGTGGATCAATCAAATGTCCGAATTCTAAAGAAAAATCATTATTGATGGTCCAAGACCACACATATTGATAAATGGAACTGCTATTTATTTGTTGAATAGACAGAACAGTTGAAAAAAGCATAACTATACTTAACAATAAAACACTCGGAAAAGCCCACATACGACGAAGTTTTTTTGTTGTTGCCGGAAAAAGTAGAAGTCCCGCCCCTATTAAAATAGGTACTGGAAGTGTAACAAAAGGTATGATCCATGAATAGTGATATATATGTTGCATAAAAAATCGTATTCTTTTTAATTAATAATGAATTTTTCTTGTTTCTGATTGATCAGTTCTTAATCTCTTTTTTTTTTAAGTCAGTCAATAAAAATACTTAAAAATACTAATAATAATAATAAATATGCAAAACGGAAATCTAACTTTCTATTCTTACTTATTCCGATTCTGAATTTTTCAAAAATCTATTACATATTCAAGTCAATAAATTTGAATTGGTCAAATGATATGAACAAAATACTAAATACTAATGAAAAAAATATTTACTCGGAAAAATGAAAATCTCCATTATTATGGATTGAAAGAATTTATCAATTTATCTATATATTATATATATACACAAGGATAAATTCATTTTTACGGAAATGAAAAAAAAAAAAATGAAAAAGTCCTCTTAGAATAAATAGATCTTAGAATAAATAGATAATAAATCGTAAAGAAGTAAAGAACGGTTTTTTTTAAACAATAAATGTAAATGTCTTTCACATCCAACTATAACAATAACTAACCTTATTTAGCATTTTTAACATTTTTGAATGGCAGTTCAAAAAAACGTATTTCTATATCAAATATATCAAAAAAGCATATTCGAAAAAATCTTTGGAAAAGAAAGGGTTATTGGCCAGCGTTAAAAGCTTTTTACTTAGCGAAATCTCTTTCTACTGCTAATTCCAAAAGTTTTTTTGTGCAAGAAATAAAAAGCCAAACGTTGGAATAATCTGACTCGTCTTTTCATGAGAAAAGGTCTCATTTTGTTTATCATTTAGAATATCCATTTCTAATACAAAATATTGAAAAGAGTTCCATTCTTCTCTGTATTCTTTTTGTTTACAAAAAAAAAGAATACAGAGAAGACACAAGGTTTCACCTTTCTTTTTTTAGGATAGTTTTTGAGGATGGAGATTCCTATTTCTCCCATCGACATGCTTATCACAATGACAATAATAAATATTAATACCTTTTTTTGAATAAGTTTTGTTTTGTCTTTTTCTATTTATACTAATAAATAAAGTAAATAAAGAGCAGATCAAAGATTTTGAGTCAAAAAAATAAGTCATTCAAAATACTTGATTAAATCAACTAGAAGACTTTTTGTTGTTTTCAATCCAATTAATTAAACATTAATTAAATAGAAATAAAAAGCACCTTCCACTTTTTAAGTATATAAAAAAGAATTTCATTTTAGGAAGATAAAAAAAATATGTCAATTTTAATAATCTAAAATAGATCATTCATATATTTGATCTGGAAAATCGGTCAAGGATATATTAAAATGAAATTAGACAAGATTTTCAAAATAATTTAAAGTACGGGACAGAACTCGAAATTTTTTTGTTCTGTTATATAATATGCCCAGATCAATACCTTTCTAAATCCTAAGACAAATTCTTTCCCAATGGAACCCTAAATATTTAATACAATAAAATATTTCCATAAATCGCTTGAATGGAGTATTGAGGTTGTAATCCATAAACAAATTTCATTTTATCAATGAAAACAAAAAAATACAATTTTGAGATTCATAAAACTCAAGAAATAAAATACGAAAAGAATTTTTTTAGCTCTTCCACGGGTTGAAGTCAAAATTATTTATTTACAATTCATATACTAAAAAATAATAAAAATTATTATGGTGAGGTTCAAATTCCTATTTACTTAAATTGACTTATTTACTTAATCTAAAATAGAATATAAAATAGAAACTTATTCATTAATATAAATTGGAATCTTTCTTAATCTTAAAAATATTGTAAAAATATTGTATTGAATTGACTCCTTCAAGCTCGACGATTGAATAAAAATTAGTTATGCTAATTTCTAGCAAGCCGCTATGGTGAAATCGGTAGACACGCTGCTCTTAGGAAGCAGTGCTAAAGCATCTCGGTTCGAGTCCGAGTGGCGGCATAATATTATTTCTTTAAATATTTTCAAAAACAAAAAGAATACATTAAATGCTATAATGAATTCAATTCCTCCCTATTCTGTATAACCCCCCCCTTTTTTATTTATTTTTATGATATTTTCGACTTTAGAACATATATTAACTCATATATCTTTTTCGATTGTTTCAATTGTAATTACAATTCATTTGATAACCTTATTAGGCAATGAATTTATAGAACTCTACGATTCATCAGAAAAGGGCATGATAGCTCTTTTTTTCTGTATTACAGGATTATTAGTTACTCGGTGGATTTATTCGGGGCATTTACCATTAAGTAATTTATATGAATCATTAATCTTTCTTTCATGGGGTTTCTCCATTATTCATATGGTTCCATATTTTAAAGAACATAAAAATTTTTTAAGCACAATAACCGCGCCAAGTGCTTTTTTTACCCAAGGATTTGCTACTTCAGGTCTTTTAACTGACACGCATCAATCCAAAATCTTAGTACCTGCTCTTCAATCCCAGTGGTTAATGATGCACGTAAGTATGATGATATTGGGCTATGCAGCTCTCTTATGTGGATCATTATTATCAGTAGCACTTCTAGTAATTTCACTTCGAAAAGTCCTAAGAATTGTTGCTAACAGAAATAATTTATTACATGATTCATTTTCTTTTGGTGAAATCCAATACATGACGCAAAGACGTAATGTTTTAAGAAATCCTTTTTTTCTTTCTTATGTAAATTATTACAGGTTTCAATTAATTCAACAGTTAGATCATTGGAGTTATCGTATTATTAGTATAGGGTTTATCTTTTTAACCATAGGTATTCTTTCGGGAGCAGTCTGGGCTAATGAAGCATGGGGATCCTATTGGAATTGGGACCCAAAGGAAACTTGGGCATTTATTAGTTGGATCACTTTCGCGATTTATTTCCATACTCGAACAACTCAAAATTGGGAAGGTTTTCACTCTGCAATTGTCGCTTCTATTGGTTTTCTTATAATTTGGATATGCTATTTTGGAGTTAATTTATTAGGAATAGGGCTGCATAGTTATGGTTTATTTACATTAACATCTAATTGAAGAGAACTGACGAATACAAGCTTAGGACAGTATAGCGTATTATAGAAGAAGCTTCAGGTAAGCTCTTGAGAACTTTTTGAATCAAGTAATGTAGTGATTCAAAAAGTTCTCAGAAATGGCAAAAATCTTTTGTTCCTTTTGTTTTTTTAACTTAAGAAATGAAAATGAAAAGAAGTTTTTTATTCATTGTATAACAATTGACAATTTTTTAAAATCCGAATCATAGGATTGCTTTTTGATTTTTGTTTTATTTATATTTTTATTTATCAAAATTCGATTTTTATTTATCAAAATTTGAATTTTCAATTACCTATAAAAAAAAATTAGATAGAATAGCTTCGACCTTGTCAACTGATAATGAAAAAACAAAATCTGGATAAATACCAATACCTATTACAGGCAGAAGGATAGAGATCGAAAGAAATAACTCTCGTGGTCCAGAATCAAAAAAATAAGAGTTTGGGGCATTAAACAATTTGTATCCATAAAACATCTGACGTAACATAGATAATAAATAAATAGGGGTTAATATCATTCCAACTGCCATTCCAAAAGTAATTAGGATTTTGGACATCAAAAAATATTTTTGGCCAGTAATTAGTCCAAAAAAGACTATCAATTCCGCAAAAAAACCGCTCATACCCGGTAATGCGAGGGAGGCTAGTGATAAGATACTGAACATAGTGAAAATTTTTGGCATTGGAGTAGCCATTCCGCCCATTTCATCAAGATAAACAAGCCGTATTCTATCATAACTTGTTCCGGCTAAGAAAAAAAGTCCAGCGCCAATAAATCCATGTGATATTATTTGTAAAACGGCTCCATTAAGTCCCATATCGTTTATAGAGCAAATTCCTATAATTATGAAACCCATATGAGATACAGAGGAATAGGCTATTCTTTTTTTTAAATTTCGTTGACTAGGAGATGTTGAAGCTGCGTAGATTATTTGTATTGCGCCTACTATTATCAACCAGGGAGAAAATATAGAATGAGCATGGGGTAATAATTCCATATTGATTCGAACCAATCCATATGCTCCCATTTTTAATAAGATTCCAGCTAGAAGCATACAAGTACTATAATGTGCTTCTCCATGGGTATCCGGTAACCATGTATGTAAGGGTATAATCGGCGATTTGACAGCAAAAGCAATAAGAAATCCAATATAGAATAGTATTTCCATAGCCACAGGATATGATTGATTCGCTGATGTTTCAAAATTGAATGTTGGTTCATTGGAACCATATAAGGCGATACCCAAAGCTCCTATTAATAAAAAAACAGAACTTCCTGCAGTATACAAAATAAATTTTGTAGCTGAATAAAGACGTTTCTTTCCCCCCCACATGGATAGAAGTAGATAAACGGGAATTAATTCTAACTCCCACATGATGAAAAAAAGTAGAAGATCTTGAGAAGAAAATAATCCTATTTGACCACTATACATTGCTAACATTAGAAAATGGAATAATCGGGAATCCCGAGTAACTGGCCGAGCCGCTAAAGTAGCTAAAGTGGTGATAAATCCTGTCAAAAAAATGGGTCCTAGAGAAAGCCCATCTATTCCCAATCTCCAGTAAAAATCAAAAAAATGGATCCATTTATAATACTCTCTTAATTGGATTAATGGATCGTCCAATTGGAAATAATAAGAGAATGTATAGGTCATTAAAAGAAGTTCTAAAACACATATACATATAGTATACCACCTAATGACCTTATTTCCCCTATGAGGGAAGAAGAAAATTAAAGAACCCGCGAATATTGGTAAAACTACAAATATTGTTAACCAAGGAAAAGAATTCGTAGTAAAGATAAGATACACTTGGACCAGAAAAACCCGTACTCAAAAAAACGAAATATATATTTTTGTTTTTGAGCACAGGCTTTTTTCGGTAAACAAAAAATCAAATGTATTCAAGTGGGTTTTTCTGGAAAGTATCAATAAGCTAGACCCATGCTTCGGGTTGTTTCATGCCATAAATAAACTCGAACACTTAAAAAATCTGTTGGACAGGCAGATTCACATCTCTTACAACCAACGCAGTCCTCTGTTCTTGGAGCGGAAGCTATTTGCTTAGCTTTACATCCGTCCCAAGGTATCATTTCTAATACATCCGTGGGGCAGGCTCGTACACATTGAGTACATCCTATACATGTATCATAAATTTTTACTGAATGTGACATTGGATCTATAAAATTTTTTGAACGTCATAAATTTTCGATCTAGTAAATTTTTAAATTAATCATATATTTAGGCACCAGATGAATCAATGATTTACCAGAAATTTTCTATTTAATTCTGGATTTCTGGATCGACTCATGAAATAGAACCAAGCTACTTTTATTTCTTCGCCTTTTCGCAAACATGATCAGATACGTTATGTATCATATATACCAATTCGAATTGATAAATATTCTATTTTATATGATGAATACTACTTATTCAACAAATTTGATTGATTGATACGGGTTGATTTTCTATTACGATAAATTGACGAAACAATAGCCGGTCCAATAGCTGCTTCAGCGGCTGCGATAGCTATAACAAAAATTGAAAAAATATTTCCTTTTAATTGACGACTATCAAAAAAATCAGAAAATGTTACAAAATTGATATTAACTGCATTCAGTATAAGTTCAAGACACATAAGGGCTCTAACCATATTTCGACTCGTGATTAATCCATATAAACCGATAGAAAATAAATAAGCACTCAAAACAAGGACATATTCGAGCATCATCGCTCAACTCCTTATCAATTTCAATTTACTTCAATATGAACAAGAATTCAACATCAAGAGATTGGGTTGACTAGAATAAGAATATCACAAGTACAGAAAAAACAAATATGTTTGGACTAGATCAAAAAAAATTCTATATTCTATAGAAACAATCTTTAAATAGAATTGAAGAAAAACAGATAGGATAACATAAAATAAAGTTGAATTTCGATTGCAATTGCTAATTCTTAATTCTAAAGATTTATTACTGACGAGCCACGGCAATTGAACCTATCAAAGCAACTAAAAGAACTAGTGAAATGAATTCAAATGGAAGAAAAAAATCTGTTGACAAATGAATTCCAATTTGTTGACCATTACTTATCAAATCTTGTTCTATAATCTGGTTTGTTTTTGTAGTCCAAATAATCCCATACCATGATGTATCTGGAATAATAGTAATTAATGAAAGAAAAACACTTGTACAAACTAAGGAAGTAACCCCATCCCCAACAGTCCAAAGATTCAAATCTTTGGAATACTCTGAACCATTCATAAACATCACAGCAAATAGAATTAAAACATTTATAGCTCCCACATAAATAAGAAGCTGTGCGGCAGCTACAAAATGAGAATTTGATAAAATATAAAATAAAGATATACAAACAAGAACCAATCCCAATGAAAAGGCAGAAAAAATGGGGTTGGTAAGTAATACCACTCCTAGACCTCCTAATATAAGACCTAATCCGAGAAAAACTAAAAGAAAATCATGTATTGGTCCAGGCAAATCCATTGTATTGTACGTAAAATAAGAGATAAAAAATCGAATTTTCATGACCTTCTTGAGACCGACCAGGAAAAACTTTTTATAATAGGTTCCTAATTAAATCCTAGGTGGGTAAATTACCCTAGGTAAGCTATAGGACAGGACTAATCTTTTTCTTTTTTGAAAAGGGATAATTGGACATTCAAAATCAAAATTTGAATTTCAAAATTATTTTGATGAATAGAATTACGAATATATTAATAGATTTTCAATTCAAATTAATCCGTGATGCGAATCAACCTAGTTGGAATTTGTAGTTTTTTTAGTTATGGACCAAGCAGCAAAATGAAAGAAACCGTGGTTCATTACACCCTTTTAGATCAAAACTGAATCTTGGTTTAGTAATTGTAAATTTGAATCAATCAAGAAGTTTACTTATTTTTTGTTTGAGGTGAATTTGAAATTGTTCGGATTGTATAATCGTCAATTACTGACATTGGTAAACGACCTAAAGAAATTTGATTATAATTTAATTCGTGACGATTATAAGTAGAAAGCTCATATTCTTCAGTCATTGATAAACAATTTGTTGGACAATACTCAACGCAGTTCCCACAAAATATACAGACTCCAAAATCAATACTGTAATTAAATAATCGTTTCTTTCGAATGTCAGTTTCCAATTTCCAATCAACAACAGGTAGATCTATAGGGCATACGCGAACACATACTTCACAAGCAATGCATTTATCAAATTCAAAATGGATTCGACCGCGGGAACGCTCTGATGTAATTAATTTTTCATAAGGATATTGTATAGTTACAGGTAAACGATTTGCATGGGATAAGGTAATCATGAAACTTTGACCAATATACCTTGCAGCCCGTATGGTTTGTTGACCATAATTCATGAATCCGGTTACCATAGGGAACATATCGTAAATATCTATGAATAAATTTATGTTTGTTTCTTTCTCTTGTTTGAGACAAATTGTGAATATAGAATATTCTAAAAGAATATTCTTTTATCTTTTAGAGTGAAAAGAGTTGGGAAGAGGTTGTTAATAATAGATTACCGAGAGAAATCGGCAAAAGAAATTTCCACCCAAGATTTAATAGTTGGTCCATTCTTAGTCTAGGTAAAGTCCATCTTGTTGTGATCGGAATGAACAAAAACAAATAAGTTTTAACCAACGTAATAAAGATACCAATTGCTGTTGCAAAGACTCCACCTATTTTATTTATTTCAAAAAATGCAGAAACGAATATGTACGGAACAGGGATATTCCAACCGCCCAAGTAAAGAACTGTTACAAATAGTGAAGAAACTAATAAATTTAGATAGGAAGCAACATAAAATAAACCAAATTTTATACCCGAATATTCAGTTTGATAACCCGCTACTAATTCTTCTTCGGCTTCCGGTAAGTCAAAAGGTAATCTCTCACATTCCGCTAGAGAAGAAATTAAAAAAATGATAAACCCTATAGGTTGACGCCACAAATTCCATCCCCAAAAACTATATTTTGATTGTGCCTCAACTATATCAACTGTACTTGAACTGTTAGATAATCATAGTCGGTGATAACATGACTGTTCCCATCGCTATTACAGAACCGTACGTGAGATTTTCACCTCATACGGCTCCTCGAAGGCCATAAAGAAATCTAAGGACCGGATCATATTCTTTGATCTTGATATATTTGTAGGATAAATAGAATCAAAATGGATTGAACCGTTCCAAAATTTGACCAATGAAATTCTGTCTGTTATAATACTAACTAAAGTACTTCTGAATTGATCTCATCCTTTAAGAATTCAAATTCTTCTTTCTTGAGTAATAACTTAAATCCTTCAATAAAATACTCCTTGTAGAAATAACAATAGAAATTTCAATCTATCATTTTTGATTACGAAAAAAATTATACATTACATTAGTTAATGGATTATGAGATGAATTCAATTTCTCTAATATGGATTAAATATGGATATAAGAAAGAATCAAAAAGATCTCTTTTTTTTTTCTATTGCAATTTTTTTTTATTGCAATTAGATTCTTTTTTTCGTTCCTATGCTTCTTTGTACAAAAAAAAGAGAAGGGAGGTTAAAAAAGGGGGGGAGGTTTTTTTCGTTCCTGATAGTCATTTCTTTAATCAGTGGATAGAGGCATACTCTGGGTCGGAATCATGGGAAGTACTGCCTGATCGTTTCTACTAACTTAAAGTCCCAATTACTATTCTTTTTTTATTTTATTTATATTATACAGAAATCCCCTTTTGATAATTGATTATTTAAATAATCTCTATTACGAATCCTTTGTATATCTTGGTGTTCCTGACCATCCACGCATTTTTGCTTAATCACCCGTTAGCATTATAGTAATGCATATAAATGATAGTGAAAACTTAATCTTAACTTAATCTTAATAAGGTCGATTTTTTGAACCCGCTTCAAGACAGGATGACTAATCAACCAATCTTGGGGCAAACGTCTTCGTCTTCTTATTTTTGTTCTTTACTCTTGTACATAGGAAATGAGGCTCAATTTTTTTTACTGCAAATTTAGAAGCAGTTTTCTTTCACTCATAGAACTATCAAATTTAGTGCATCAGCCAAAATGATGAATAAAAAAAATGAAGATATCTATTCATTTCACTTTCTTCCTAAAAAGAAAGGAATAGGGTTTATGTTTTAACGAATCACACGTAGAGATATGGATAATACACAGAGAGTTAATGGGATTTCATAACTAATGGATTGAGCAGCAGCTCGTAGACCACCTAAAAAGGAATACTTATTATTTGAACCATATCCGGACATAAGAAGTCCAATAGGAGCAATACTTGAAATGGCAATCCATAAAAAAACGCCGATATTTAAATCAGCTAAAACAAGGTGATAGGCAAAAGGAATTACCAAATAGCTTAATAGAGTTGATATGACTGCTAGGGATGGTCCGATACTGAATAAACGAGTATCTCCTCTGGATGGAAAAAGATTCTCTTTGAAAAGTAGTTTTGTCCCATCTGCTAGAGCTTGAAGAACTCCCAAAGGACCGGCATATTCAGGTCCAATACGTTGTTGTATTCCTGCGGATATTTCTCTTTCTAACCACACAATTACTAGTATGCCTATTGTAATTCCCAATACAAGAATAAAAATAGGGACAAGTATCCCTAGAATTACATAGACCTGGTTTAAGAATTCCAATCCGGAAAAAGAATTTATAGCTTGTACTTCTGGTGGATCAATTATCATTTCAACGATCAACTTCTCCCATAATGATATCTATGCTACCTAGTATTGTCATAATATCAGCCAATTTCATTCTTTTAACTAATTCAGGAAGAATTTGCAAATTGATAAAACCCGGCGGACGGATTTTCCATCTCCAAGGAAAGGCGCTCTGATCCCCTATCAAAAAAATTCCCAATTCTCCTTTTGGGGCTTCGACTCTCACATAAAGTTCTTGTTTCGGCAATTCAAAAGTAGGAGAAGTTTTTTTACTAATGAATCGATATTCAAACTCATTCCATTCTGGATCCCTTTCTATATCAAAACATCGAGTTTCTAAATTTTCATAGGGCCCTCCCGGAATTCCTTCCAAAGCCTGCTGAATTATTTTTATGGATTCCCTCATTTCACCAATTCGGACTAAATAACGAGCTAATGAATCTCCCTCTTTTTGCCACTGCACTTCCCAATCAAATTCGTTGTAACACTCATAATGATCAATTTTACGAAGATCCCATTGTACGGCGGAAGCTCGTAGCATTGGTCCTGATAAACCCCAATTTATTGCTTCTTCTGCACCAACAATACCTACTCCTTCAACCCGTTCTAAAAAAATAGGATTTCGCGTAATAAGTTTTTGGTATTCTGAAACTTCTTTTAAAAAATAATCACAGAAATCCAAACATTTATCTATCCAGCCATAAGGTAGATCAGCTGCTACTCCTCCGATACGAAAATAATTATGCATCATTCTCATACCTGTGGCAGCTTCGAATAAATCATATACTAATTCTCTTTCTCTAAAAATATAAAAGAAAGGAGTCTGTGCACCGATATCTGCCATAAAAGGGCCAAGCCATAAGAGATGAGAAGCTATACGACTCAACTCTAACATAATTATTCTGATATAACGGGCTCTCTTAGGGACTTGAATATTCCCCAATTGTTCTGGCCCATTTACTGTTATTGCTTCTGTAAACATAGTAGCTAAATAATCCCAACGTGTTACATAGGGCAAATATTGTATAATTGTTCGGTTTTCTGCAATTTTTTCCATTCCTCTGTGTAAATAACCTAATATTGGTTCACAGTCAATAACATCTTCGCCGTCTAGAGTAACGATGAGTCGAAGAACACCATGCATTGATGGGTGGTGGGGCCCCATATTGACTATCATAAGGTTTTTTCTTGTAGATGGTACATTCATAGGAGTTTTCCTCGATTCATTCTTCCATGAATTCCTGAAAAGAAGTTCATCAAAATTCAAGATCTACTAAATCAACTAATTCAAAAAAGACTCTAAAGACTTTTCCAATTAACGAGTTTTTGAGTCCCGAATATCCAACTGGCTAATTAATTCTTTATAACGCACTCGATTTTTCTTTGCCAAATAAGACAAGAGTCGTTGGCGTTTTCCTAGAATTTTCCGTAAACCTCTCTGGGATAAATAGTCTTTTCTATGCAATTCCAAATGCGAAGTAAGTCTTCGTATCTTATTAGTGAAACCTACTATTTGAAATTCAACGGATCCCCTGTTTTCTTCTTTTTCTTCTTGTGAAATAACCGAGATGAATGTATTTTTTACCATAAAATCCCTCCCTTTTTTTTTTGTAAGATATTTTTATTGATCAGTAATAATAAATAATAATATCAAGTCATTTCAATTTGGTATACACCAAGAATCTTCACTTCGTTAAAAATTCCTAATTTTGTTAACTAAAATTGATCATTAATCAATTCATTTTTTTATTCGGTTAGAGATCCGAAAGGATGGTCTTTTTCTTCGCTTACAGAAAAATTTATACCTAAAAAACGTAAAAAAAAATCCATTGATTCATTGGTTGATACATGATTGAATTTCAGATATCAGAATGCAATATGGAATTAAAACAATACACGTGTCCACCCCTTTGTTTTCATATATTAATATTAGATCAGACATATTGTGGGATATACGCAAAATGCACCTTTATCGAATTTTTAATCGCGGGGATATATATGTATCCTTACCATACTGAACCGACTTCCATTATTGGTATCAAACCAATAGCGATTCATACAAGCTAAATCTTCTAGTCGATAATTAGGCCAAAGAAAAAGCTTTAATTTAATTAGTTTCTTTTTATCTCTATCAAAATCTTGACTTTTATCAAAAATGGGAATACCCTTTTTTATGTTATTGCTGTTGAAAATTTCTGTATTTATATGAATAGCATTTCTCTTTTTTGAATTCAAAAAAATTCGAATTCTCAATTCTCTACGACGTTTAGGGGATAAAAGATTTTCAGGAACAACTAAATCATAATGATTTGTATCTCTATTTATAGTTAGATTTCGATGTCTTTCAATAGATTCGGTTAAATTCTTTTTTTCAATATAGCTTTTATCTCTGCATCTTTGATTAATTTCTTGTTTACTCTTATGAAGTAATAAAATACTTATGGTTTGATACATAATAAATTGTCCATCATTTTTTACTGACAGACGAATTGGTTCAATAAGCAATATTCCCTTTTTCATCAATTGGGTAAGAGTTAAATCTTTATGAATCATCAGAATATCCAGACTTATTTCTCCACGTTGAATAGAGGATATCATTATTTCTCGTGGATTTGTGAGTCTAAGCAGGAGACAATATACTTTGATATTATTGATTATTTTTTGATTTAAAGAATCATCCCATCTTAAGTGAAAACGTAAATACCTTTTTAGGAAGAAATCAAGTTCTGCTTCCGTATTGCTTTTGTATTTCTTTTTCTTTTTACGTTTTTTCATGTTTGTGTTTGATTCCGCATAATCTTCTTCAAGATCTTTTTCTTGATTTGCAAGAACTGATTCAAGATCTACTTGTTCCTCGGATTCTTTTTGTTCGTGTTTTTGATTCTCTAATTCAATAGATTTTTTTTCATTCGATGATCGAGATATAAAAGGATCACCATTTTTCTTTCTATTGATTTTTTTATTTTCACTAACATCTTTATTTCCATTAAAATTGAAAAGAAGTAATTTGATTGGTATTACCCATGGTTTTTTTTTATATGCCTTGCAAAGTATCCAAAATTTTTGAAAGAACCAAAGTTCAAAATTCGATATGGGATGATTTATTATTTTTTCATTCATTTCCATCCAATCAAAAAAAACCTTTTGATTGGATGAATTGACTTCTTGAGCTTGGGGAATGGTAAGAAAAAAAAGATCTTTATTATCAATTCTATCAATTGTTTGATATTTTTTAGTCTTAATATTTATCTTAGAGCGGGTTCCACTATCGATCCAAGACTCAATATCAACTTTCTTTTTAGGACAAAAAGAGAGAATTCTCCAATCAAAATATTTTCTATGCGGTTTTTTTTCCCTATTGATGATATTATGTTCTGCTAGATAATTCTTGATAGGGATACGCCCTAACATATCAAATAATTTTCTTTTCTCTCTATTGTAATTATATGAAATCTTATTTACTTCTAGTGGAAATTTATAGCTAGATGAGGCTTTCTTATCCTCATAATTAATAGACTTATATGATAAAAGATCATATCTATATTGTTTTTTATCATTTTTTTTTTTTTTGGAATGAATTAATTGGTCTTTTTCATATAAATTCCATTTGTTTAAATCTTTATTTTGAACCATACAGACTTGATTAATTCTATTTCGCCATTTTTGTGGTATTAATCTAGGCCATTTAATCTGATAGAAGTCATATTTATATTGATAATGATTCCTTAACCAATTTTTCCATTGATTCATTGCAGAATTTTTCAATTTTGCATCTTTGAAGTCGGAATAAAATAACCCTTGAACTTCAAAATAATCTTTTATTTCATTTTTAAGAAAAGGGTATGTCCCGTGATATTTAAGAGAAGATTTTAACTTATGTAAGGCAATAACTTGGATTTGTGATAATTTATAAAACACATATGCTTGTGACAAGGAAGATATGTCACAAAAAATCTGTGAATTATTTTTAATAAAACTAATATTCCTATTCTTAAATAATTCTTTTATAAGTATAAGCTGAATTTTTTTTTTTTTATCTTTAAAAATTGTGGGGGTATTTTCTTCATTATTAGAAATATATTTATTATTATAATGAAATTTTGTTCTTGATTCAAGAAAAGGTTGTGTATTGATTTTCGGAATATTAATCATATTTAGAAAGATATCTATGTATATTTTTTCAATTAAAATTTTTATAAAAAAATCGAATTTACGGACTAATCGCACATTTCTTCTTTTTAATATCTTCGAAATGCTTTTTGATGATTTGCATTTTATTTTAGCATTAGAGTTTATTTTTTTTTTGTTAGGACTAATACTTATCTCTGAGGTTCTAAAGCTTTTTTTCTTTTCTTTTGTAATTTTTTCTATTTGATTTATGATTGTCTTTGTTCTAACAGTCAGATCTTTCATTTTTTTTTCTGTCACCGAATGATTTATCCAATCCATAGATCTAGTTTGAGTAGACGGTTTTTGAATCATCCAATTATTGATATTGATTATTGAATCTTTTTCTTTTTGCCTTTCATCCAATTCATATACTTCTTTAAATCCAATTTCATTATTTTGATTTCTTTTTGGTTTTGGAAGTTTGTTTATTATTTCTTTTAGAAGGTTCATAACCGAATTTTTTCTAAAATTTTCAAAAGAAAGAAAAAATTTTATTCTTTTTTTGAAAATTGTTAATTCTAGAAAAGAATTTTTTTTCAACTTTCGAATTTTTGTTTCAAGCTTTTTAAGGAGGGGTTCAAAAGGTGAAAATCGTTTTCGGGGGGAACCAAAGGGTAGTTCGGTTTCCATTCCCAAAACTGTTAAAAAACAAAAATCATTTTTTTTCTCTTTCTTTTTCATTGGATCTTTATGAAGGAATTTTGACTTAGATCTATGCCAAGGTTTTAAGCGAAAAGGAAATAGGATCTTTATTTGAATACCGTCTGTTAACCAGTTTTTCGGAAATTCTCTTTCTGATAATTGCACTCCATTGTAGGTGCATTTAACATGCATTTCTCTACCCCAATCCTTAAAATCCTGGGACCATTCGGGAAATTGAAATAATAGTATACGAATAATATTCTTTCCTATTATTAATGAAGGTAATACAATATATTTTCTAAGAATCGATTGAGTTACTAAAAGACAACCCCTTATTACTTGAGCAAGTAGAATGCTATCCCAGGCTTCAGCTATTTCTATACGGTTTTTTTCCTCTCGTTTCTTTTCGTCTCTTTTTTCTTCTTTTCTTTTTTGTTCTGTCGAACTCGAATCCAAAATCGTGAATTCGTTATTTTTCCACATCCAATTTAGAAACATTCTTTTTATCACTTCAGAAATATCAAAAGAAGAAAAAAGAGATTTGTCTACTCTGTCCAAAAAAAGGGGAGAATGCGCGTTTGCTTGAAACATTTTCAAAATAGCAGTTTTGCGTCTTTGTGCTCGCATGGAGCCTTTTATTATGTCTCGGCGAAAATCCGATTGTTGTGAATAACGTATCAAAGCCACTTCGTCTCCGGGATCAGGATTAGCTCTATCTTGGGGATTATTATAAGTATTAGTATCTTCTTGATTATTAGTAAAAATTAGTACACGTTTGGCTTTTCGTGAACGAATCTCATGATCCTCTGCCACATTTTCGTCATTTTCTCCTTCTTGTTGTTCCAAATCGTCAATTAATTCGTATGGCCATCGAGGAACTTGTTTCCTTATTTCTTTTATTCCAGTAGAATTTTTTATGATTGTTTTATTTTTTGGCTCCGTTATAATTGCATCCAATAAAAATTGAAAAATTTTTATTCGATTTTTTGAATTCATTTTTTCTTGCTTTTGCTCTGGAAATAAAGAAAGTCTCTTAAAATGAAAATTAGATGTTGATTTTCTAGTACATTCATTTTCATTAATATTAATTAAGTTAAAAAAAAAACCAATTTTTGTTAAATTTCTATTAATTATTTCGGAAGTCGATTCTTGATTATTAGGGCTAACTTGATTATTAAGAATAAAAAGGATAAATTTATTGATTTCGATGTAACTTTTTTTCGAAGTTTCATTTAGGATTGAAGGTAAAAAAGAAATTTTTCTTTTTCCACGGTAGGAACCACTTAACGAAGGATCAGATAATTTAGGTAAGTATTCTTTTTTACTTTCATAAGTACACAATCTAATACTTTTTTCAACTGTATTCATAACACGAGATCTCTCATCTAAAGCCTCTATTCTGTTTAAAAACTCATCACTTACGTTTTTCTTTTTTTGTTCATTGTTATAATTCCAATGATTATACAATTCATCAGAGAAGAGTTTTTCTGTTGTGAATGGAGATATCTTTTTTTGCATCATTTCCAAAAAAGTTTCCAAACCGGGGGGATAGGTAAAAGATATTCTTTCTTTTCCATCACTTTGACATGTATAAAAAAAATATTGTGACATTTCCCTTCTTACAGCATTCTCAAATTGATCATTTTTTATATATCGAAATGGACGATTCCACCGTTTATAGTCGAAAAGAATCGTTACAAGAGGTTTTTCAAACCAGAAGAGATCTTTATCTTTTTTATCTATTAATATTTCTAACTTCGAATTTTCTTGATTCCCATCCAGATAAAAAGTTTCATAAACTGTTTTATAGCATGTCTC